CTCTTTCAAGGAGGCAGCGGGGATTCGACTTCCCCTGGGGGTAGGGAGGAAGTTGATCGTAGATTATCAATAAATCTAGAATTAATTCTTCCTGGGTCGATGCCCGAGCGGTTAATGGGGACGGACTGTAAATTCGTTGACGATATGTCTACGCTGGTTCAAATCCAGCTCGGCCCAATAATTCGTTGCTCCATGAATATGAAATAACCAATTTGTCCTCCAGAAACAGAAATGCCTGATCCGTAGAAATGAAGAGAAAGAGTCAATTTTTTCTCTATCCATGTTTTTCTCATTCGTTCTGATTTTTCTAACGATCTAGATTAATGATACTTAATCTTAATTAAGTATCATAAAAAAAAAAATAGTTCTTTTTCTCATTGAAAAATTGATTATCCATTTTTTTGGCAATAAAATAACCACTCGTTACTAGTAATCCGTGTCGCTCTCACTATATTCCATATCCATGTGGATATTCAGTATATCATTCCTGTTTCTGTTACAACACAACGAATAGAATGTTCTTATAAAACTAGTAAGAATATGTATGCCATACACCTTGCTGGGATTGTAGTTCAATCGGTCAGAGCACCGCCCTGTCAAGGCGGAAGCTGCGGGTTCGAGCCCCGTCAGTCCCGAACTAGGATCCGATGAATTGATAAATTCATCTCTCCATTTTCTGTGAAAGGGGGGACAGATAGCAAGATCTAATCCCCAGCGGGGATCCTTATTTCTTTTGTTTTTCGTTTCGGATTTATCATCAGACAAGTACGGGAATTTCAATTTCTTTCACTAATACCGATTGATAAGGGGAGACATATGTAAGTTGGTACAATCGGTGGCATTACTATATTCAGTATTTTAATAGATACCATACTCGTATGACTTTCTTTTTCAATTGTTCAAGAACAATGAAATGGAATAGAGTTCCCTTATTTTTACCGGGAATACATACACAAATTGTATTCGTTTATTGTACGATACACAATGAACTTAACATAATTACCTCGACTTTGTTTGTGTATCCTCAATTACTAATTGGAAACAATCTATCTATTCTCATGCAAATTGCACACTGAATTTTTGATGTATGCGTTCTAGTCTCAATCCAAGAAAGAAGAAGAGATACTATACTAATAAAATAAAAGACCAAGCAACGCCCCTTTTTAGTAAATTTGTTGGAATATTAGATCTTTTCCACTTAGCACCCGTCCTTTTTTCCATCTCACTTCTACTGTTTGGATCTGTGTGACCCATAGAATACCGGTCATATAATATCTCATAATTGTATGTATAAGTATAAGGAAAGAGAGTTGTATAAGGAAGACAAAGACAGTAGGTTATGGAAAAGAAAAAAAAGTGGAAAAAAGAATGAAAAATTCAATGGAATTCCTGATCCAATAAAGAATCCCATTTCGGATTTAGTATGGATAAAATAAAAGATTTTCTTATGTTATACTATTCAATTCTCGACGATGAATCGATTTGATAGATCAGATATTGTTATTCATAATATTGATCCGATTCAGTATCATCAGAATTCAATTCATCCCATTGAATTGACAGGAGTCAAATTTCTTATCTCTATGGGATTAGATCCCGAGTTATTGCGAAGTAAAAAAAAACAATGAGATTATGGAAGTCAATATTCTCGCATTTATTGCTACTGCACTGTTCATTCTAGTTCCTACTGCTTTTTTACTTATCATCTACGTAAAAACAGTCAGTCAAAATGATTAATTTAACTGAAACTTGGTTGGATTATTAGTTCTTATCAATGATTGAAGAAATAAAAGAAAGGGATTAAAACTCCAAGTTTTAAATGAAATGATTTGGTTGGAATCATAAGTATCTGAGATAGTGTGGTAGAAAGAACTATATTATATATAGTTCTTTCTACCGCACTAGATAGTATTGTATATTATTATCATATAAATTTATTATCATATAAATAGAATAGTATGATCATTAAATAGTATAATCATATAAATTTTATCATATAAAGTTGTATACAGATATGGTTTTATATAGATATAGATCAATTTACAATATGTATATGTATTAGATGTACATCTAATACATATACATCGAAATAGCAGTCTAATTCTATTTCTTTTTTTTTTCGCTACATCTACTTGTATGGGTTTCGATCAATCCAAAATAATCCAAGGCCAACTCTTCTAATTCCTAGGCTTCTTATAACTTATAACTTAATATATGGATTTATATTAATAATTAGTTTATTTTATATATATAATTAGATATAATTAGATTTATATATAATATATAATATATATTTATTTATATATAATAATAATTTATATATAATAAACTAAATATATATATATAAGTATAAGTATATATATATATATATAAGTATAAGTCCCGAGATCCATCGAAAAATCAATGGAGGAAAAATAGTATGGGTATGGGCATATATTAACTATATAAAATAAAAAGAAAATAAAAAGAAAATAAAAATAAAAGAAAACGAAACCAAGGAATCTTTTTTTTTTTTTAGTTTCGCAAAACGATCAATTAAACGATTGATACAATTCGATCATTCAATCGATTATTCAATTAGTAGTACCCCTAGAGTCCACTTCTTCCCCATACTACGAGTGAGAGGGAAAATGTAAAGACTACCATTAAAGCAGCCCAAGTGAGACTTACTATATCCATGTGAATTATGTCTCCTATCTCTATGAAGGAATTATTTCATAATTGATTATTGATCAATAATCATAGTGGAATCAATGGTGCAGAGTCAAAAGAAAATAGGATTCTGACTTAAGGCTATTGATGGACTAATCCAATGAATCTACTCGTAACAAGTTCCTATATTATAAAATTTCTGGTAAAATCGGGAAGCATTAAGCACAAATACGATACACACACCTATTATTTGGAAATAGCAAAGGAATGCTCCTAATGGAACATTAGAAATAGTAAGACCTATTGTTTGTTACCTTTCTTTCATAAGCAAAAGACGTCAAAATATACCATCAAGATAGATAACCATCTATCTGATACCTCTATTTGATTTGATCTAAGGCTTACGTCTTTCTTTCTGTGAAAGAATGGAATGGTAAGACACCACCACCATTATTACATACATTCTTTTTTTTTTTGTAATCCCCTACACGGGCAAAGAATTTTTTTTTCAACTTTTCTTTTGACTCTATAAATAAGAGCCGCCCAACCATGTTGATTGAATGTTTGAGTACTCAAAGCCTCTCGTGAGTCTGGATACAAAGTATCTTCAGTCCTTTCCACAACTTCTAAATTGATTTCCCATCAGCCTATTCTATTCAATCTAATTCCAGACAGAGTCAGTAGACACTATTTTAGTATTTAGTATAGGTAGTGTAAGATAATTAGGAAGTCTTGATAGTTTTTCGTATAATCTCTTCTTCAATCCTAGGAGCAAAAATGGAGTGTCCTTTAGGAACCTTTGGATACTAAGATTTCCGACCTCTTACTTTCGTAGTTCTGAATCCCAGAATTGACTCTCACTATTTATTTGATTCAATTGATATCATAAATCAAATAAATGTCCGAATCAATTATTAAAATTATTAATAAGTAAGGGTTACTTCATACCTATTGGTACCGGTTTGGACCGGTACCCAGAACCCAGATTTTGAGAAAAAAAATGTACAGTTTTTTTTATAGAATTATGGATTCTAAAAATCAAGTATCGACAGGCCTAGTCGTTTGCCTCTGCTTCTTGCGGGGCAAGAATTTGTCGAGTTAGATCAGCAGAATAAGAAATTTCAAGTCTTTTGTTGATCAGGCGACACCCGGATTTGAACTGGGGATAAAGGATTTGCAGTCCCCCGCCTTACCACTTGGCCATGCCGCCAAATCTGATCCAAAAAAAATGGATAATGTTTTTATCCATTTTTTTTGATCTTGAATCCCATTGTACTTATCCCTTTTCAAAAATGAATCCCTATTTTTTATTGGATCCAGTTTAGATTATTCTCTTCGATTGATTGTATCTCAAAAGACACACTGCTTAAAAACTTCCCTTCTCCTTCTATTGAAAAGAGAAAAAATAGATTTCCGGTCACAGACCGAAAAATTCAGGGCAAATTGGAACCATTAACTATTTTTACTTTAGAATTAGTGAACGGTTCTTAAATTTGTATCTCAAATTGTGTTTCTTTAATGGTATAACAAAATCAAATTGATTTACGACTAATCAGTATCAATTATTTTCAATAATCAATCCTTTTCAATTTCAATTATAACAAAATATATGTGTATATGTAAACCCCAGAACAGAAATTGTTACACAGATACCGAATTGGGTCTTTCTCTTATGTACATATCCCTATAGAGAATTATCGTGCTTAAATTTTTCATTGAATATTTTGAATAGAAAATAGGAATTATGATATAGTGCGACCTGACTTCTGTTGCCACAAGTAAAATTACGATAAAAGATGCGATATGCGGATAGGTATATCGGCATGTACTTAATAAATACTACTCCTATTACTATTACGCAATTCAATCGTATTCTATCTATAAATTCTACTACCAAAAAGAATCCGCGAATTCTTTTTTGAACATTAAAGTGTGCTAAAAAAGAAAATTCTATACTGCTCCTGATTATTCTGTCTTTATCTCATTCATAAAGAGCAGATTTCATCCTGAATCCATTTATTTTTTTGGTACCCAATCTGATCGTAATATCATAATAATTGGTAGAAATTGGATCAATTTTTATATTCTATACAAGACTCCATAAGTGGAAGTGATAGAATTTTTTTTCCAGGAATGTTTTATCAATTCATTTCCATTTGTACTTGTCGCAAATTCGAACTTGCGTCGAAAATGCTCTTCATTCCTCCGTCTCGTTTCCGTTCATACGTATGAAATACATTACATTACATATATGGAGTTGGCTGAAATTTCATGTGATTCAGTAAACAGAATATACATTCCATCATTGCTAGATCGATCCGTATGGTTCGATGAATAGTGAGTCAATA